CCCAAAACAAACGCGCTACCAAACTGCGCTACATCCCTTTCAATTGGTCTACAGTGTCATTGTAGAGAATCCCTGCCTTGTTTTCCACATCTTTATTTCCTACATTGATATACACAAACTATCTTATCATTTCTTCCTTCTTCCTTTTGGTCTCATATATCATATAACAAACATATAATATGGTAAAAGACTTATATAAAGTATGAAATTAATATGAAATCTACCACAAAAAATTAATATTTTTTAGGAATTTAAGGCGGAAATGGACGTATTTTTTTCTTTTAATAAATATCTATTTTGTACATTTCAATTTGAATTAGGAACTCCGCGTACAAGTGGTAAGTCATTAACTACATATACACATCCGGTCATATATGTATTACCATTAGGTATTACAAATTACAATAAAATTACAATAACGAATACAGAAAGAGGAGTTTTTAAAATGCGAGATCTAAAAACATATCTCTCCGTGGCACCGGTAGTAAGTACTCTATGGTTCGGGTCTTTAGCAGGTTTATTGATAGAGATCAATCGTTTTTTTCCGGATGCGTTGATATTCCCCTTTTTTTCATTCTAGCTATTGATATGGGAAGGGGGAAGAAGATTAGAGATACAATCAAATATCTGTAACTAATCCCTACCCCTCCCTTCTTTTTTTCTTTGTTTTTTCTTTTTTTCTTTTTTTACTTATTCTTTCTAAAAAAAAAAAAAAAACAAAGAAAAAGCGGTTTCACCCTCAGTGAAACTATGACCTCGGGCTCAGGCTCAGGCTCAAATTAAATTAATAATAGAACGGAAATGCGGTGGTTGGGGCAACAATATCATACAAGATACTTAACTGAAAATGAAATACTGTACGGCAATTAAAAATTATAAATATAGTTAGAAATCATTATATTACTTATTATTTATTACTATATTGATTGCAACAAAATATTTCTTTCATAATTTGATTTCGAGTTACCTGCTTCTATTTTTGTGTCCTTTCTTCTTCCTTGCTTCGGGTCGGAAAATTAAAGAAAAGAATTGAGTGAATCAAAAACCAAAGGAGGTTCATGGCTAAGGGTAAAGATGTCCGAGTAACGGTTATTTTGGAATGTACCAGTTGTGTTCGAAATCGTGTTAATAAGGAATCAATGGGCATTTCCAGATATATTACTCAAAAGAATCGACACAATACGCCTAGTCGATTGGAATTGAGAAAATTCTGTCCCTGTTGTTACAAACATACGATTCATGGGGAGATAAAGAAATAGATCGAACCGATCGCTCGTGTGTCAGTCTTCCAAGGAAGATGAAAAATTACATATTATATATAACAATATATATAATTTATTTTAATTTATTTTTTAATTTATTTAAATATAAACAAATAAATAGAAACAAACCAAATCCTATTTCGATCGGATCAAAGATGATGTAGAATTAAGAAATAGGATTGGGATTTTCAGGATAAGGAATAAACAAACCATGGATAAATCCAAGCGAATCTTTCTTAAATCTAAGCGATCTTTTCGTAGGCGTTTGCCTCCGATCCAATCGGGGGATCGAATTGATTATAGAAACATGAGTTTAATTAGTCGATTTATTAGCGAACAAGGAAAAATATTATCTAGACGGGTGAATAGATTGACCTTAAAACAACAACGATTAATTACTATTGCTATAAAACAAGCTCGTATTTTATCTCCGTTACCTTTTCTTAATAATGAGAAACAATTTGAAAGAAGCGAGTCAACCGCTAGAGCTGCTGGTCTTAGAACCAGAAAAAAAATAGGTTGACTCTTCAATTGAATTGAATCAAAATAAAATTCCAATCCAAACTCAAATGCGGATTGACGTTTTTTTTTTTGTTCGAAAAATCGTAAAATCGAAATGTCCTGTCGTAAGAAAAAAAATGGGAGAAGAGGAATAAATATTTTATATTTAACGTCTTTCTTCATTTTGATGACTTTATCATATTTTATCATACTAATTTCTACTCTACCTTCCCAGAGTTCATTCTCCAGGGAACTCCATTTAAACTATTCCAACGGATTCCTTCCAATCTCTTTATTTTATGATCTCATTGGAAATCATATAAAGACAACTCTTATTTAATATAGCTATTTGTGCAAGTATTTTACGATTAAGAAGTAACTGTCTCTTGTACAGATTGTGTATAAATTTACTATAACTAAAGTATACTTTATTCTCGCGAATTACTGCATTTATCCGAGTGATCCACAACCGACGAAAATCTCTCTTTTGTCTACCTCTATCCCGATGAGCCGAAACCAAAGCTCTTATTTTCTGTTGAGTAATAGTACGAGTAAGTCTTGAATGAGCCCCTCGAAAGGTTGATGCAAATAAACGAATTTTTGTTCTACGTCTTCGAGCTATATACCCTCGTTTAATTCTGGTCATTGAATAAATGAAACTTTGATGAATAACTAATCGATTTCCTTTCTTTCAGTTATTCCCTTCCCGTATCCTAGTCTATTAATAACAAAACGGATTCTTCCAATGTATAAAATTTTAATTCCAATGGCTTTTGCTACTATAACCTTCCCGACCACGATTTTTTTTTTTTTTTTTTTCTAGGTGAAATGCCTAGAAAAAATTGTATTGATATTAGGTATCAAAACCACATAAAAGTTGTAAATATAAATGGATATAGTGGGTTCCATCGTTTCTATGGTTACTTCTTAAACGGTGAGGTCCTCTCTATACACCGGAGCCCTTCTTTCATTTAATCAATGTTATTGTTAACTTGTACAGTTCACACTCTTTGGCTCTACCCATAATTATCCAGTACGAGGTCTTTCACAATGAGATCTACTTATACAGTAACGGTATTTAATTATGAAGATTAGCTGAGTAGCTGACCCTGTTAGTCCGTTCTTGCAAGAGTAAGGCATAATTTTTCTGCTTTTTAAAATAGTATTTCCCCTGCTTAATGGATATCATTTGCTATCAATGGAGAATTCTTTCTCATCTTAAATTTAAAACGGAGTTGATTGGATTTGCACCAACGGAAACCATACATTTGATACCACAATAGAAGGATAGATCTTTTTGATTTTTAGATATTGAATGGAGTTCTTCCATTCTAGTCTATTCACTGGTACTGATCGTTGATACTGGATCAATTGTTTTCTTTCTTTTGTCCTAGCCCATGATCTGAACGAGTCGCACATACACCCTAGTACATGTTCCTCGTCGCTGAGGACATCCCCCAAGAGCGGGGGATTTCGTGACATTTCTGATTGGCTGTCTTGTGTTTCTAATAAGCTGTTTAATAGTTGGCATATTGAATCATATACATAATGGGCTGGTTTAGATCGATCTTAACCGGATGATTATGAATTATTTTATTTCTATATTAATAGATTAATGAATAGAATCTTAAATCAGATTAATGAATAGAATATTAAATCCGGTAAGAAGATAAAATCTCAAATCACCAATTCGTCTGAAATTTTTGTTATTTTTTCTTTTTTATTCAGTCGCTACAAGATCAACAATTCCATGAGCTTGGGCTTCTGTTGCTGACATAAAAACATCTCTTTCCATATCTTCGGATACAACCCATAAGGGTTTGCCTGTCCTTTGTACATAAACCCTTGTGACGGTTTCGCGCAGCTTCAAAAGTTCTTCCGCTTCCAAGATAAATTCTCCCGTCTGTGCCTCATAAAAAGAACTAGCAGGTTGATGGATCATTACCCTGATGATATAACATAATAAATGTTTATTCTATCTCGCATGATGATAAGGTGAAGAGATAAAGAATAATAAAATATATAATTGAACAACCGTACAGGCATCTTTTACGCATTGCATACGGCTCTATAATGGAATTCGTTTTTACCTTACTTAAATATCAAATAAATTAAATTTAAATTAAATATAGGGTCTATCAGACTCGGGTTGGTAAATGATCCAATAACCACCCTTCTTTTTGTTTTTGGAGTAGTTCAAAAATACTATGATGGCTCCGTTGCTTTATATATTTATTTCGTCTGTTATTTAGCAATCCCAAAGTTTCTTTTTTTTTTTTTTTCAAATAAAAAAACAAGATTTTTTTTATTTTCATATTCTTTCATAACCTAAATATTGTTAAGAGCCTCCCGGCGTGAAAACAAAAAAGTTTGTGACGCTGAAATAGGCCTCCCGATAGATTAGATAAAATCGGAAATACCTTTTATCTCATACTACTCTTTCGATACATAATTTAAGGGTTAAAAAAATTTATCATATCGAATTCGAAGTGCCATGCTATTATTACTTAATATTAATATTTCATATAGCGCGAAGGCATAGTCTTCTTTTTTCTCTCAAATCAAATAAAAAACTCATTGGCGCCAAGCGTGAGGGAATGCTAGACGTTTGGTAATTTCTCCTCCGACCAGAATAAAAGATCCCATTGAAGCGGCTAATCCCATGCATATTGTCTGTATATCTGGTCGCACAAATTGCATAGTATCATAAATAGCTACTCCGGGTATTACCCATCCGCCAGGAGAATTTATAAACAAATATAGATCTTTGGTATCATCCTCTATACTGAGATATACCATAAGACCAATAAGTTGATTCGAGATCTCGCTATCAACCCCTTGGCCTAAAAAAAGTAATCGTTCTCGATAAAGTCGGTTGATTGGGATAAAGTTGTATCCCTTAGAAACCGTACATGCACCTTTTGATGCATACGGTTCAACAAAAATAACGAAAAAAAAAAAAGAATCAATGTGTAGATGTAGATTCTAGCGCTTTCTTTTATTTATTTATTTTTTTTTTTCATACCAGGCTTTTAACTTATAAAAAGGGGCTTTTCTTTCATTTTTCAAAAAAGATGGGTTTTGGCCTGTTTTGTTTATCTATAAAAAAAAATTACTAAATTTATCTAACTAACTTTTCATTGATGTATTGTTTCATCGAGATACAATCTCAATCGCGATGTAATTTTCTTGTTCCTGAATGGGCTTCTTCAATTTTTTTAGGTTTATGCTCTACTCCGAGTAAAGATCCGCCCGATTTGGATTTGCACATATATGACAAATGCCCCAATACCACGTCCTTTTGCTACGACTTCCTTTTTACAATTTATTTCATGTCTTACAACAGATATTCAATGCATTCATCATATTACTCGATTGATTAACAGTTTGAGATCACTTCTATTATAAATATATAAAGAAATAGAATATGATAGAACTAGTAATCATAAATAGATTTTTTACCGGTTTTTTTCTAAACGGAGCCTGGATACTTCATTTTATTGGCCTAACCAAGATAACCATAAATTATTCTAATTGATAATATTAATCTGTATACCCTCCCGAAAAAATGGATCTAATTGAACTTCACGCTCCAAATTTTTGATAATTCAATCAATCTTTCTTGGGCGAAGGGGAGGATATCTCGATCGGGGAAGAGAATGGGGAAATACCATATGACCCAATATATCTGACAAGTCGCACTATATGTCAATCCACAATGCATCTTCCTCTCCAGGACTTCGAAAAGGTACTCTTGGAACACCAATAGGCATTAAATAAAAGAAAAATTAAGTACTATATCTCACTTTGATGTGAAAGCGTAACAATGGATTTAGTGTCCTACTAATATTGGCCTTTATCATATTTTATCCATAGATTGACTAAGTTTATAAAAAAAGATAAAGAAGACAAAATGAATAAAGGAAAATTATTACAAATAAGTCCTTTGAATGATGAACAAATATATATATGCATTCACTCATATAAAATGGTATCAACTCCCCTACCATTGCGTATTGGTCCTTATCGGGTGTAGAATAGATCTGCTTCTTTTTGTTCCTACGAACAAAATAGTTTCATTATTACTAAAAGTAATTGAAAAGAATCAAACAAATCAAACAAATATTAATTCTTTCCCCAAGATAATCCACTAAAAAGAGGGTCCACAGCATAGTTTTTTCCAATGCAATAAAGTTACATTGTGTCTATTTTTCATTGATAAAGGGGTATTTCCATGGGTTTGCCTTGGTATCGTGTTCATACCGTCGTATTGAATGATCCCGGTCGTTTGATTTCTGTCCATATAATGCATACAGCTCTGGTTGCTGGTTGGGCCGGTTCGATGGCTCTATACGAATTAGCAGTTTTTGATCCTTCTGATCCTGTTCTTGATCCAATGTGGAGACAGGGTATGTTCGTTATACCCTTCATGACTCGTTTAGGAATAACCAATTCATGGGGCGGTTGGAGTATCACAGGGGGTACTGTAACGAATCCGGGTATTTGGAGTTACGAAGGTGTGGCCGGGGCACATATTGTGTTTTCGGGCTTGTGCTTTTTGGCAGCTATCTGGCATTGGGTGTATTGGGATCTAGAAATATTTACTGATGAACGTACAGGAAAACCCTCTTTGGATTTGCCTAAGATCTTTGGAATTCATTTATTTCTATCAGGGGTGGCTTGCTTTGGTTTTGGTGCATTTCATGTAACAGGATTGTATGGTCCTGGAATATGGGTGTCCGATCCTTATGGACTAACTGGAAGGGTACAATCCGTAAATCCAGCGTGGGGTGTGGAGGGTTTTGATCCTTTTGTTCCGGGAGGAATAGCCTCTCATCATATTGCAGCAGGGACCTTGGGCATATTGGCGGGTCTATTCCATCTTAGTGTACGTCCACCTCAACGCCTATACAAAGGATTACGTATGGGAAATATTGAAACCGTCCTTTCCAGTAGTATTGCTGCTGTCTTTTTTGCCGCTTTTGTAGTTGCTGGAACTATGTGGTATGGTTCAGCAACTACCCCGATTGAATTATTTGGTCCCACTCGTTATCAATGGGATCAAGGATACTTCCAACAAGAAATATATCGAAGAATTGGTGCTGGGTTGGCTGAAAATCAAAGTTTATCTGAAGCTTGGTCTAAAATTCCCGAAAAACTAGCTTTTTATGATTACATCGGCAATAATCCGGCAAAGGGGGGGTTATTCAGAGCGGGCTCAATGGACAACGGGGATGGAATAGCTGTTGGGTGGTTAGGACATCCTATCTTTAGAGATAAAGAGGGGCGCGAACTTTTTGTACGTCGTATGCCTACTTTTTTTGAAACATTTCCGGTTGTTTTGGTAGACGGAGACGGAATTGTTAGAGCCGATGTTCCTTTTAGAAGGGCGGAATCTAAATATAGTGTCGAACAAGTAGGTGTAACTGTCGAGTTCTATGGCGGCGAACTCAACGGAGTCAGTTATAGCGATCCCGCTACTGTGAAAAAATATGCTAGACGTGCTCAATTGGGTGAGATTTTTGAATTAGATCGTGCTACTTTGAAATCCGATGGTGTTTTTCGTAGCAGTCCACGGGGTTGGTTTACTTTTGGACATGCTTCGTTTGCTTTGCTCTTCTTCTTCGGACACATTTGGCATGGTGCTAGAACCTTGTTTCGAGATGTTTTTGCTGGTATTGATCCAGATTTAGATGCTCAAGTGGAATTTGGAGCATTCCAAAAACTTGGAGATCCAACTACAAGAAGACAAGTAGTCTGATACAATATGCTTTGTTACTTGTTACTTTTCATTTTTATTTTCTTTTTGTGATTTTTAGATGGGGTACCAGATAAATCTTGATTTGAATCACTGCCTTTTCTTTGACTCTTGTTCTTTATTTATCCGGGAGACGATCCCAAATAAACAGGTATGGAAGCTATAATTGTAAACCACGATCGAATCTATGGAAGCATTGGTTTATACATTCCTTTTAGTCTCAACTCTAGGAATAATTTTTTTCGCTATCTTTTTTCGAGACCCGCCTAAAGTTCCAACTAAAAAGGTGAAATGATTTGTCATTATCTCAATTGAAGTACGGATCCTCCCAATATTGGGAGGATCCGTACTTCAACTAGTCCCCGTGTTCCTCGAATGGATCTCTTAGTTGTTGAGAGGGTTGCCCAAAAGCAGTATATAAGGCGTACCCAGTAAAACTTACAAGTAAACCAGATAAAAAGATGGCAACTAGGGTTGCTGTTTCCATGATTATATAGTTTTAAGACATTATAAAGTTTTAAGACCTCAATGGATCTATGATAAGATCATTTATTTACAACGGAATGGTATACAAAGTCAACAGATCTTACTGAATATAAAATATTATGGCTACACAAACCGTTGAAGGTAGTTCTAGATCTGGCCGCCCAAAACGAACTAATGCGGGGAGTTTATTGAAACCATTGAATTCAGAATATGGTAAAGTAGCTCCTGGGTGGGGAACTACTCCTTTGATGGGTCTCGCAATGGCTCTATTCGCGATATTCCTATCTATTATTTTGGAGATTTATAATTCTTCCATTTTACTGGATGGAATTTCAATGAATTAGATTCCCAAGAACCATTAACTGGCTTTTTCAATACAAAGTGAAGCGTTTAGGTTTCTGATTTTTATCCCATTCTATTTTGGTAGTTTGACCGTGGAATTTCTTTGTTTCTGTATTTCCGGAATATGAGTGTGTGACTTGGTATAAATGATCCTATGGATAGTACAGAGAATGGGTCTGTCATCTTGATAGAGATGGTTTTACTTCGTCGGATATTCATTCTAGTATCTGGAGCACGGAATATATGAAATAGATTACTATTAGAACTATGATTCATACTTAATAGTCAGACCTCGTGTCCGGACTTCAAAAAATTTTTTCAAAGAGTTAGAAGTTATAAATAGAAATATTTTTATTCTTTCAAACTTTCGTTTATGCTTATTTTGATCAAAGGACAAAACAAAGGTTTCTTTGGTTTGGATTTTTAGTCATTATATCTATTCATTGAATAAGTGATGATCCAATGGTTCTTACTCAGGGAATTTTGGGACTTAGACTTAGTTTGAAAGGGTTTTATTGAATCATCGTGGTTTTAGTATGAATCTGAGGTTTTAATCAATTCTATAGGGTCTTAACAAGAGAATTCCTATCAATAATAAAGAAAACAGCAGTAAAGCCGCATTACACATAAATAACACCAAAGAAAATAGGTAAATAGAAGATTCAAGAGGCCTATAACGATCAATATATAGACGAATGAGCCGACTTGATTTTTTGGCATTATAACCACAAAGAAGAGCTTTCGGATTTTTATTCTTTAGTATCTTCAAAAAAAAAATTGAATCATAAATCATAGAATTAATAAACTTCAAACTTTATATTACACACATCCGTTAGAACTAGTATTTGGGTGTTTCTGTTTGAGCCGTACGAGATGAAATTTTCATATACGGTTCTCCGGGGGGGTCCCCTTGATTTACCTATCTCAATAAAATCTATGATTGGTTCGAAGAACGTCTTGAGATTCAGGCAATTGCCGATGATATAACTAGTAAATATGTTCCTCCTCACGTCAACATATTTTATTGTCTAGGGGGAATTACGCTTACTTGTTTTTTAGTACAAGTAGCTACCGGGTTTGCTATGACTTTTTATTATCGTCCGACCGTTACGGAGGCCTTTGCTTCTGTTCAATATATAATGACTGAAGCTAATTTTGGTTGGTTAATCCGATCAGTTCATCGATGGTCGGCAAGTATGATGGTCCTAATGATGATCCTGCACGTATTTCGCGTGTATCTCACCGGCGGCTTTAAAAAACCTCGTGAATTGACTTGGGTTACAGGTGTGGTTTTGGGTGTATTGACCGCATCTTTTGGTGTAACTGGTTATTCCTTACCTCGGGACCAAATTGGTTATTGGGCAGTAAAAATTGTAACAGGCGTACCAGACGCTATTCCTGTAATAGGCTCGCCTCTGGTAGAGTTATTACGCGGAAGTGCTAGTGTAGGACAATCCACTTTGACTCGTTTTTATAGTTTACACACTTTTGTATTACCTCTTCTTACCGCCGTATTTATGTTAATGCACTTCCCAATGATACGTAAGCAAGGTATTTCTGGTCCTTTATAAAGAATATATACCATCTTGTAATCAATCATCTATCACTTGGGGTAGGAACACTAGTATTTCATTGCTACAAATATGGATTA